GGGTGGACGTGCTATTTGTTTACATCCATTAGTTCGTAAAGGATTCAATGCAGACTTTGATGGGGATCAAATGGCTGTTCATGTACCTTTATCTTTGGAAGCGCAAGCGGAGGCTCGTTTACTTATGTTTTCTCATATGAATCTCTTTTCTCCGGCTATTGGAGATCCCATTTCGGTACCAACCCAAGATATGCTTATTGGACTCTATGTATTAACGATCGGGAATCGTCGAGGTATTTGTGCAAATAGGTATAATCCATGGAATCGCATAAACTATCAAAATGAAACAGTTAATGATTATAAGTATAAATATACTACGAAAGAGAAAGAGCCCTATTTTTGTAGTTCCTATGATGTACTTATAGTTTATCAGCAGAAACGAATCAATTTAGATAGTCCTTTGTGGCTTCGGTGGCGACTAGATCAACGTGTCATTGCCTCAAGAGAAGTTCCTGTCGAAGTTCAATATGAATCTTTGGGTACCTATCATGAAATTTATGGGCACTATCTAATAGTAAGACGTATAAAAAAACAAACCCTTTGTATATACACCCGAACCACTGTTGGTCATATTTCTTTTTCTCGAGAAATAGAAGAAGCCATACAGGGGTTTTGTCAGGCCTACTCATACGGTACCTAAGCTAAGGAATTATGTAATACCGCGGGAATTTTGATCTCTCCGGTTCAACTGGAATCATAATTCCTTAATTTCTACATGAATCGAGATCCAGTAAAGGAGGTCTTCGAATCACTGACTCAAACCCATTGGCGAATCCTACTCAGCGGAATAGAGAAGTACTTATGGCAGAATGGGCTGATCTGTTCTTTTACAATAAAGCGATAGATGGGTCTGCCATGAAACGACTTATTAGCAGATTAATAGATCACTTCGGAATGGCATATACATCGCACACCCTGGATCAAGTAAAGACTCTGGGTTTCCAGCAAGCCACTGCTACATCCATTTCATTAGGAATTGATGATCTTTTAACAGTACCTTCTAAGGGGTGGCTAGTCCAAGATGCTGAACAACAAAGTTTCATTTTAGAAAAGCACCATCATTATGGGAATGTACACACAGTAGAAAAATTACGCCAATCCATTGAGATATGGTATGCTACAAGTGAATATTTGAGACAAGAAATGCATCCTAATTTTAGGATGACTGATCCTTCTAATTCAGTCCATATAATGTCCTTTTCGGGAGCTAGAGGAAATGCATCTCAGGTACACCAATTAGTAGGTATGAGAGGATTAATGTCGGATCCCCAAGGACAAATGATTGATTTACCGATTCAAAGCAATTTACGCGAAGGACTTTCTTTAACGGAATATATCATTTCCTGCTACGGAGCCCGCAAAGGAGTTGTGGATACTGCTGTACGAACATCAGATGCTGGATACCTCACGCGTAGACTTGTTGAAGTGGTTCAACACATTGTTGTACGTAGAACAGATTGTGGCACTACCCGAGGCATTTCCGTGAGTCCTAGAAATGGGATGACGGAAAGAATTTGGGTCCAAACACTAATTGGTCGTGTATTAGCATACAATATATATATGGGCCCACGTTGCATTGCCGCTCAAAATAAAGATATTGGGGTTGGACTTGTCACTCGATTCATAACCTTTCGAACACAACCAATATATATTCGAACCCCCTTTCTTTGCAGGAGTATATCTTGGATCTGTCGATTATGTTATGGTCAGAGTCCCACTCATGGCGACCTGGTCGAATTAGGAGAAGCAGTAGGTATTATTGCGGGTCAATCAATCGGCGAACCGGGGACTCAACTAACATTAAGAACTTTTCATACCGGTGGAGTATTCACAGGTGGTACTGCAGAACATGTACGAGCTCCTTTTAAGGGAAAAATCAAATTCAATGAGGATTTGGTTCATCCCACACGTACACGTCATGGGCATCCTGCTTTTCTATGTTATATAGACCTGTATGTAACTATTGAGAGTCACGATATTCTACATAATGTGAATATTCCACCCAAAAGTTTTCTTTTAGTTCAAAACGATCAATATGTAGAATCAGAACAAGTGATTGCTGAGATTCGCGCTGGAACATCCACTTTCAATTTTAATAAAGTTAAAGAGAAAGTTCGAAAACATATTTATTCTGACTCAGAGGGAGAAATGCACTGGAGTACCGATGTGTACCATGCACCTGAATATAAATATGGTAATGTTCATCTCTTACCCAAAACAAGTCATTTATGGATATTATCAGGAGCTCTGTGCAGATCCAGTATAGTGCCTTTTTCGCTCCACAAGGATCAAGATCAAATGAATGTTCATTCTGTTGAACGGAGATCTATTTCTGACCTCTCCGTGACTAATGATCAAGTGAGACACAAATTGTTTAGTTCGAATCCTTACGGTAAAAAGGGGGGGGTTCTTGATTATTCAGGACCTGATCGAATCATATCCAACGGTCATTGGAATTTCATATATCCTCCCATTCTCCACGAGAATTCTGATTTATTGG